TTTTGTTCGAATCCTTTCATTTCAATTTAAGTAATTGGTTGGTCATACAATAAATCGACTATAATAGTAGTGTCTTATTTGATGAAAAAAAAAAGTAAAGGTGATATCGGGTCATTCACTCCAAACAAAATGGATTTAATTATATTGAAAAAGAATACAAATAATCAAAATTGAAGTTCTTTTCAAATCTAATTCTTTCATTCCAAAATGACTTTTTCTTAAGTATAATCTTATTTTGTAATCAAGTTACACGACACATATAATTCTTATTACTATACCCAAACCCAACTCACGAATTGAACAATGAACCTGTTGATTCGGAATGGAAAGATCGGTCGATGTTACCGTCGATGAATTGATTGATTTTATTCTATCTATTTCACTCTATCTTCTTTGAAGTCATCGGGGTCATCCATAATGACTGATAAATTAATGACTGATAAATTACAAATTTTCAATTGGAACTAATTTTCTGTCAATTGTTTGTTTTCTTACCATCATATTCGACAAAAATGGAAACTTAGGTAAGTGTTTTATCAATGTATGTAGCAAAAAAAAATATAGTTAAGTTAATTTAGCTTTTTCATGCTTACTATAACTAGTTATTTCGGTTTTCTGCTAGCTGCTTTAACTATAACCTCGGCTCTATTAATTAGTTTGAACAAGATCCAACTTATTTGAAATGAATTGAATGACCAATTCATAAAAATAAATATTTCGCCAGAATTGTGCGGGTATTGTATGATTCCTTTCCGCATCAATTGCCAGTTCTTAGTCATTGAGATTCATGAATAATTCAGATTAATATTTAGAGATAGATCTTACTTCTATTTTTATTCTCCTCAAAACAAAAAAATCAAAATGATTGAAGTTTTTCTATTTGGAATCGTCTTAGGTCTAATTCCTATTACTTTGGCAGGATTATTTGTAACTGCATATTTACAATACAGACGCGGTGATCAGTTGGACCTTTAATTGAGTAATATTTCTTTTTTTGATTGACCTCCTGCAAAGAGGAGGTCAAATACAAATTGTAATTCAACTTTATTAAGATTAAGTTATTTTATTGTGATTCGACATAAGATAAACAGAATCACGCTCTGTAGGATTTGAACCTACGACATCGGGTTTTGGAGACCCGCGTTCTACCGAACTGAACTAAGAGCGCTTTCTTATGATCCGAGATACGATTGTAAAGAAAAGGATTTTTCATACTCCAATACACCTTGCATGCATATACATATAGTATGCAATACGGCAAAATTATATCAAATTTTAATCGATTTAAATTAATCCCTCCTTACTTCCTATAGAAGAAGTAATAGGTAGGGATGACAGGATTTGAACCCGTGACATTTTGTACCCAAAACAAACGCGCTACCAAGCTGCGCTACATCCCTTTCCAAATTGTTGTACAGTGGCATTGTACAAAATCCTTGTCTTGTTTTCCAGATCGTTATTTTATCCTCTATCTATATACAATTTTTCTGTCCTTTTTTTTTTTCTTTTTCTTTCATCTTTCATATAATAAAAGATATATATATATATATATATCAAACTAATCTATAAAAATATATATCTCAAACTAATCTATAAAAAAAGAATGAATATTTATTTGTAATACTCAGGAAGAGGGGGTCATCTGTTCCGACTTTTAGGTATAGGAAAATCTCACCTACAGGTTCGTTCATTGTACATATTCATCTTAGTTAAGAATTCCGCATAAGACTGAATACAAATGATCTTGAACTACAGCATCTGATCATATATGTTTTACACTAAACTAAAATAAAGAAGGAGGATTTTCAATGCGAGATATAAAAACATATCTCTCCACGGCTCCTGTACTAACTACTCTATGGTTTGGGTCTTTGGCGGGTCTCTTGATAGAAATTAATCGTTTATTCCCGGATGCCTTATTATTCCCCTTTTTTCATTCTAGTTATTGATATGCAAAGAAATGAGGAGAATTAAAGATACATTTCTACGTGACTAAAATTGCGTTCCTCTTTTTTAGTTTAGTTCTTAGGATAGGAAAGAAAAAGTGTATTGAACCTCAGAAAAATGCAGTGGATCTAAGATTGAATTTTATTGAATTTTGGGGAACAGAAATAGAAATGTGAGTCCAATATATTCTATGGGCAGGCTCCACGAAATCAAATCATAAGAGAAAAAAGATACTTAAATGAAATACTGAGATTAGGGTAGTAGGATGCTGGTTCGAAAGTAATTGTATTACTTAATTATTACTCAATTAATATTAATTTAATTACAACCAAATCTTTAGAAATTCCATTTCTAGTTAGTAACTTCTATTGATTTTTTTGTTCTTTTCTTCTTCTTCGGTTCGGATCGAAAATAGAAGAATTTAAGTCGATCAAAAGGAGGTTCATGGCCAAGGGTAAGGATGTCAGAGTCAGAGTTATTTTGGAATGCGCCAGTTGTGTCCGAAATGGTATCAATAAAGAATTGCCGGGTATTTCTAGATATATTACTCAAAAGAGTCGACACAATACACCCAATCGATTAGAATTAAGAAAATTTTGTCGCTATTGTCGCACACATACGATTCATGGAGAAATAAAGAAATAGATCGAAAGGAACATGTGTACGATCTTTCCAAGGAGCAGGAAGAGGAAAGGAAAAACTTAACATATATACAACACAATATATATAACAACATATATAATCAAACGCTATTCAGTCGGATCTAAAATGAATAAAGAAATAGAATTTTCGAGATAAGGAATAAAATAACCCATGGATAAATCCAAGCAACCCTTTCGTAAATCCAAGCGATCTTTTCGTAGGCGTTTGCCCCCAATTGGATCGGGGGATCGAATCAATTATAGAAACATGAGTTTAATTAGTCGATTTATTAGTGAACAAGGAAAAATATTATCTAGACGTGTCAATAGATTGACCTTGAAACAACAACGATTAATTACTATTGCTATAAAACAAGCTCGTATTTTATCTTTGTTACCTTTTCTTAATAATGAGAAACAATTTGAGAGAGCCGAGTCGATCCCTCGAACTACTGGTCCTAGAACCAGAAATAAATAGGCATACCCCTTCAATTGACTCAAAACTCTCAAGCTCAAATTGATGTTTTGTTAAGAAAAAAATGGAGAAGGGAAAATCCTTCTTGTATTGAAAGATTTCGTTCATTCCTACTACTTATAAGTATCTTAATTTATTTTCATTCTATCTTCCCGGAGTTCATTCTCCGGGGAATTTTGTTTCAATCATTCCTGTATATTACTTTATAATCTTTTTTATTTGAGAGATCTTATTCGAAATCATGTAAAGGCAATTTTTATTCTCTATAGCTATTTGCGCAAGTATTTTACGATTAAGAAGTAATTGCCTCTTGTACAGATTGTGTATGAATTTACTATAACTAGGGAATACCCCATTATCACGAGTTACTGCATTTATACGAGTAATCCACAAACGACGAAAATCCCTCTTTTGCCTACCTCTATCTCGATGAGAAGAAACTAAGGCTCTCATTTTTTGTTGAGTAATTGTTCGAGTAAGTCTTGAATGAGCCCCTCTAAAAGTTGATGCAAATAAACGAATTTTTCTTCGACGTCTCCGAGCTGTATATCCTCGTCTAACTCTGGTCATTGAATCAAATTAAACTTTAATGAATAACTAATTGATTTCTCTTCATTCAGTCATTCTTTTTTTCCCTCCTCCGTTCGATTAATAACAAAGCGGATTATTCCGGTATATAAAAAATAAATTCCCATGGCTTTTGCTACTATGACCTTCCCAACCACGATTTTTTATTCCTTCCAGACATTTGACCTGGAAATAAGAAATTCTACTGATACTAAAAAAAAATAGTGAGTTTCATCGTTTCTATGGTTACTTCTTAAACGGTTAGGTACTTTCTATACACCGGAGCCTCTTCTGTCATTTAATCAAATGTTATTGTGAACTTGTATAGTTCACACCCTTTGGCTCTACCCATCAATTATACAGTAATATATCTTTTCACAATAAGAATTATCCATATAGTGACGGTATTTAAATTATGAAAGTTGGCTAGGTAGCTGACCCTATTAGTCCGTTCTTTCAAGAATAAGAGCATAATCATAGCATTTCCTCCGCTTAATGGATAATCATTTGCTACCAATGGAGAAGTGCTTCTCATCTCAAATCGAATTGATTGGATTTGCACCAATGGAAACCAAAAATTCTATACACAATATAGGAGATAGATCTTTCTTTTTAGTTTTAGATAGTAAATAGCCTTCTTCGAATCTATCTATCCTATTCATTGGTACTGATTGATCGTTGATACTAGAAAAATTGTCTCATTTGTTCGAGTTCATGATCTGAACGAGTCGCACATACACCCTAGTACATGTTCCTCGACGCTGAGGACATCCTCGAAGAGCGGGGGATTTCGTGACATTTCTTATTTTCTGTCTTGTATTTCTAATAAGTTGTTTAATAGTTGGCATGTCGTATATATAGAATTATAGAATAGTTTGGTTTAGATCGATCTTAACCGGATGGTTGATTATTATGAATTATTTCTATTCAATGTCCAATCAAAGAAAATTCGAATTATGGTTTGAAATGGAATCATGGATTTACACGAAATCGTTCGTATTTTCATTTTCGACCGCTACAAGATCAACAATGCCATGAGCTTGGGCTTCTGTTGCTGACATAAAAGCATCCCTTTCCATGTCTTCGGAGACAGCCCATAAGGGATTGCCCGTTCTTTGTACATAAACCCTTGTGAGTGTTTCACGAAGTTTTAGTAGTTCTTCTGCTTCCAGGATAAATTCCCCTGCTTGTGCCTCATAAAAAGAACTAGCAGGTTGGTGAATCATAACCCTGATGTTACTGATATAACAGTATGAATGTTCTTCTATTTCCCATAATTGGGCTAAAGTAAGGGATAAAAAATAAGAATAAGAAAAAAAATAGAATTGAACAACCGTACAGGCATCTTTTTGCATACGGCTCTACAATGGAATTGAATTTGACCCTCTTCTCTCAAAAGACGAGGGAAATATAATCCATCCGATCCAGATCGTTGAATGATCCATTTACCACCCTTCCTTTCGTTGGAGTAATAAAATACTATGATGGCTCTGTTGCTTTCTATATTTATCTCGTCTATGATTTAGCAATCCCAAAGTTTCTTTCTGATACGATCAAATAGGGAAAAATGATCGTTTTTTTTTTTTCATTTTTATACTCTTTCTTTAATAAAATGAATATCAGAAAGAGACTTCCGGTTTGGAATAAAAGTGGTTTGTGACGCTGAAATGTACTCCCGACACGTAAGATCAAATCGAAAATAACCTTTATTTCATATTACTATCTCGATACAAAACCTCATGTTATGAAAAAACAATAATGGTTTGTTCATATCGAACTCAAAGTGCCATGCTATTATTACTTATAATTCATATTCGATATGGCGAAGGCATAGTCTTCTTTTTTTTTTTTTAACAAACTCATTGGCGCCAAGCGTGAGGGAATGCTAGGCGTTTGGTAATTTCTCCTCCGACTAGAATTAAAGATCCCATCGAAGCGGCTAATCCCATGCATATTGTATGTACATCAGGTGGCACAAATTGCATAGTATCATAAATGGCCATTCCTGGGATTACCCATCCGCCGGGAGAGTTTATAAACAAATAAAGATCCTTAGTAGCATCTTCTATACTGAGATATACCATGAGACCAACAAGTTGATTTGAGATCTCATTATCAACCTCTTGGCCCAAAAAAAGTAATCTTTCTCGATGAAGTCGGTTGATTAGGACAAAATTGTATCCCTCAGAAACCGTACGTGCACCTTTGGATGCATACGGTTCAAAAAAAAATTGCGAAAAAAAAATCAATGTGTCGATTCCAGTCCCATTTCTTTTTTTGTAACAGGTTTTAAAATGGAATGAAAGGGTTTGTTTTTCTTTTTTTCTATTTTTCAAAAAAAAAAAAGAAAAGGTTTTTTGGACCCCGCCCTATACTATAAAAACTATAAAATAAGAAAAAAGAATTTACTGAACTTATTGAACTAATCTCTCATTGATATATTGTTTCATCACGATTTAAATCACAATGTCGTTTTCTTGTTCCTGAATGGGCCTTTTCAATTCTTTTAGGTTCATGTTCTACTCCGGGTAAAGATCTGTCCGAATTCCATTTGTACATATAGGGCAAATAATTTCAGTACCACTTCTTGTTTTTTCAATTCGTTTCATGCTTTACTTGCCTTCCCACAAACTATTCGCTGTATTCATCTATTATACAAGTGGTAATTGTAGATATATTACCAATTTGGTATTTTCTGAACGGAGCCTGAATATTTTATCGGTCTAAGTCAACCATAAATTCTTCTACTTCTAATTGATAATGTTGATCCCGAATATAAATTGATCTAATTGCACTTCACGCTACAAATAATTGACAGTCAATATTTCTTGGGCGAAGCATAGAATATCTCGATCGGGGGAGAGAACGGGGTAAATCCCATATGACCCAATATGTCTGACAAGTCGCACTATACGTCAACCCAAACCGCATCTTCCTCTCCAGGACTCCGAAAAGGTACTTTTGGGACACCAATAGGCATTAAATTAAACAAAAAAATTAAGCACTATACTTCACTTTAATATGGAAACGTAACAATGGGTTTATTGTCTTCATCATCCTTTTTTTTTCTGTTTATTCTATTTTATCCCTAAATTAGAAGGGAAAACTTATTGAATAAAGAAAAATTTTAATGAAAGGATCGATCGTTCGAATGATAAATAAGTTTCTATGCACTCGTTCCCCCAAAATAGGATCAATCCTTCCATTGCGTATTCGTACTCATCGGGTATAGTATAGAATAGATCTGTTTCTCTTTGTTCTTATGAACAGAATTGTTCCCTTATTTTCAAGGGAACGGAATAAATATTAATCCTTTCTAAGACAGAATCCACTGTAAAGGTTAGGTACTATAGTATAGTCTTTTCCAATGCGATAAAGTTACATAGTGTCTATTTATTTTTGATAAAGGGGTATCTCCATGGGTTTACCTTGGTATCGTGTTCATACTGTCGTATTGAATGATCCCGGTCGATTACTTTCTGTCCATATAATGCATACCGCTCTGGTTTCTGGTTGGGCCGGTTCGATGGCTCTATACGAATTAGCAGTTTTTGATCCCTCTGACCCCGTTCTTGATCCAATGTGGAGACAAGGTATGTTTGTTATACCCTTCATGACCCGTTTAGGAATAACCAATTCATGGGGTGGTTGGAGTATTTCAGGGGGAACTATAACGAATCCGGGTATTTGGAGTTATGAAGGTGTGGCAGGGGCACATATTGTGTTTTCCGGCTTGTGCTTCTTGGCAGCTATCTGGCATTGGGTGTATTGGGACCTAGAAATATTCTGCGATGAACGTACGGGAAAACCCTCTTTGGATTTGCCCAAAATCTTTGGAATTCATTTATTTCTCTCAGGGTTGGCTTGTTTTGGCTTTGGCGCATTTCATGTAACAGGCTTGTATGGTCCCGGAGTATGGGTGTCCGATCCTTATGGACTAACTGGAAAAGTACAATCTGTAAATCCAGCATGGGGTGTGGAAGGTTTTGATCCTTTTGTTCCGGGGGGAATAGCCTCTCATCATATTGCAGCGGGTACATTGGGCATATTAGCGGGTCTATTCCATCTTAGTGTTCGTCCACCTCAACGCCTATACAAAGGATTACGTATGGGAAATATTGAAACTGTGCTTTCCAGTAGTATCGCTGCTGTTTTTTTTGCAGCTTTCGTAGTTGCCGGAACTATGTGGTATGGTTCAGCAACTACCCCAATCGAATTATTTGGCCCCACTCGTTATCAGTGGGATCAGGGATACTTCCAGCAAGAAATATATCGAAGAGTTGGGGCTGGACTGGCCGAAAATCTGAGTTTATCGGAAGCTTGGTCTAAAATTCCCGAAAAATTAGCTTTTTATGATTACATTGGTAATAATCCCGCAAAAGGGGGATTATTTAGAGCAGGCTCAATGGACAACGGGGATGGAATAGCTGTTGGATGGTTAGGACACCCCATCTTTAGAGATAAAGAAGGGCATGAACTTTTTGTACGTCGTATGCCTACCTTTTTTGAAACATTCCCGGTAGTTTTGGTAGATGTAGACGGAATTGTTAGAGCCGATGTTCCTTTTAGAAGGGCAGAATCAAAATATAGTGTTGAACAAGTAGGTGTAACTGTTGAGTTCTATGGTGGCGAACTCAATGGAGTCAGTTATAGTGATCCCACTACTGTGAAAAAATATGCTAGACGTGCCCAATTAGGTGAAATTTTTGAATTAGACCGGGCTACTTTGAAATCCGATGGTGTTTTTCGTAGTAGTCCAAGAGGTTGGTTCACTTTTGGGCATGCTTCATTTGCTCTGCTCTTCTTTTTCGGACACATTTGGCATGGCGCTAGAACCTTGTTCAGAGATGTTTTTGCTGGTATTGATCCAGATTTGGATGCTCAAGTGGAATTTGGAACATTCCAAAAAATTGGAGATCCGACTACACGGAGACAAGCAGTCTGATACAACATTGTTGGGGTATCTTCCGCTTATATATTTTTGTTTTATTTGATATAGTGTACTAAAGACAGTGTACTGAATAAATTTTGACTTGAATCACCATCTTTTTTTTTACTCTTTCACTTTCTTTATACGGTAAATGATCCCAAATGAATAGGAATAGATGTGGAAGCTATAATTGTAAATCACAATCGAATCTATGGAAGCATTGGTTTATACATTCCTCTTAGTCTCAACGTTAGGCATAATTTTTTTCGCTATCTTTTTTCGAGAACCACCTAAGGTTCCGACTAAAAAAATGAAATAATTTTTCATTATCTTAATTGAAGTAATGAGCCCCCCATATTGGGGGGCTCATTACTTCAATTAGTCCCCGTGTTCTTCGAATGGATCTCTTAGTTGTTGAGAAGGTTGGCCAAAAGCGGTATATAAAGCGTACCCAGTAAAGCTTACAAGTAAACCAGATATGAAGATGGCGATTAGGGTTGCTGTTTCCATTTATTTTTAGATGATTTTAAGATCACAATACAATGGATCTACAATAAGATCGTTTAATCGTTTATTTACAACTACAACGGAATGGTATACAAAGTCAACAGATCTCAACCAATGATTAAATAAAATAGGATTTATGGCTACACAAACCGTAGAGGGTAGTTCCAGATCTGGGCCAAGACGAACTATTATAGGGGATTTATTAAAACCGTTGAATTCGGAATATGGTAAAGTAGCTCCAGGCTGGGGTACTACGCCACTTATGGGGGTGGCAATAGCTTTATTTGCGGTATTCCTATCTATTATTTTGGAAATTTATAATTCTTCCGTTTTACTGGATGGAATTTCCGTGAGTTAAGTTCATAAGATCCTAGGTTTTCAATCAAAAAAAAAATTACTTAAAACTCCGATTTCTAGATCATTCTGGTAGTTCGACCGTGGAATTTATTTGTTTCGGTATTTCCGGAATATGAGTGTGTGACTTGTTATAATTGATCCTATTGATAATACAGAGAATGAGTCTGTCATCTTTATCAAGGCGATTCTACCCCGTCAGATATTTATTCTAGTATCTTGAGCACGGAATATAATATATACAATAGATAAAAAAAGAAATATTTGAACTATGATTCATACTCACTATTCAGACTTCACGACCGGACTAAAAAAAATAGGTATTTCCGAAATCAAACGATTTTTCTTCCTTCAGACTTATTTTCACCGAAATACAGCTGTTTCTTTTCTATAGATTTTGTTGAGTTATTACATCTATTCATTGAATAAGTGATGATCAAAGGATTCTTACTCAGAAAACCTTTGAGTTTAGCTTGGGACTTTATTAAATATCATCGTGGTTCTAGTATGAATCTGAGGTTTCAATTGATTCATGGGGTCTCAACAAGAGAATTCCTATTATATTAATAGTAAAACAAGAGTCAATCTGCATTACGTACAAAAAAACAACAAATCAAATAACAAAAAAAATAGGGAAGAGAAGATTCAAAACTCCTGTAACGATCAACATAAAGAAAGACGGATGAGCCAACTTGATTTGGTATTATCTTTCACAAAGAAGAAATTCCGGATTTTTGTTACTTCGTATTTTCGGGCAAAATAGAATCAAGTGGATAAGAAGTTTTGAACTTTTTATTACATATCTGTTGAAAACCAGTATTTGTGTGTTACTGCTTGAGCCGTACGAGATGAAATTCTCATATACGGTTCTCGAGGGGGGGTTCCTATCTCAATAAAGTATATGATTGGTTCGAGGAACGTCTCGAGATTCAGGCGATTGCAGATGATATAACTAGTAAATATGTTCCTCCTCATGTTAACATATTTTATTGTCTAGGGGGGATCACACTTACTTGCTTTTTAGTACAAGTAGCTACGGGTTTTGCTATGACTTTTTACTATCGTCCAACCGTTACGGAAGCCTTTTCCTCTGTTCAATACATAATGACTGAGGCCAACTTTGGCTGGTTAATCCGATCAGTTCATCGATGGTCAGCAAGTATGATGGTTTTAATGATGATCCTGCACGTATTTCGTGTGTATCTCACAGGTGGATTTAAAAAACCCCGCGAATTAACTTGGGTTACAGGCGTGGTTCTGGCTGTATTGACTGCATCTTTTGGTGTAACTGGTTATTCCTTACCTCGGGACCAAATTGGTTATTGGGCCGTAAAAATTGTGACGGGTGTGCCTGAAGCTATTCCCGTAATAGGATCCCCTTTGGTAGAGTTATTACGTGGAAGTGCTAGTGTGGGCCAATCCACTTTGACTCGTTTTTATAGTTTACACACTTTTGTATTGCCTCTTCTTACTGCTGTATTTATGTTAATGCACTTTCTAATGATACGTAAGCAAGGTATTTCAGGTCCTTTATAGAGAAGATAGATCATAGATATTTGTAAAAATGATATATTATTTGGGGGAGGAAAATAGTATTTCATTGCTACAAATATGGATTATTGAAAAAAAAAATAAGACATATTGTTTGGATACTTCTCTTCAACTCCGAAGTATTGTATTCTTTATTTTATATGAATAGTTGAAGTGGATTTTCCGAAGAGAAGATGGATTATGGGAGTGTGTGACTTGAACTATTGATTGGTCCATGCAGATATATGATTTTATCTGCCACGTTAGAATTCACAACCAAATGTGTCTCCGTATCCAACCACCACGTAAGTACCTTACGTATCAAAGGATAGGCTGGTTTGTTTGCGAAGAATCTTTTCTATGATCATACCCGATCATGTCATGCATGAACAGGCTCCGCAAGATCCCGTAGAATATGGAATTAAGCGATGTGGCATGATTCAGATTATGTTCTATCTATCTATTTCACTTATCTATTTATAGTATAGAAATGCATTCACTTCCTCTGCATCGACCTGATTTATGATACTATCGGAGTGAAATAAAAGATCTAAAGAAAAACAGAGGCTGGACTTTATTAGATTAGTAACAAGTAAATACTTTGTATGTAATACAATCGAGAATCGAGATGTTGTGGGGATAAACACCAACCAAAAGACATGAGACAATCCAGGAAGCACTTAATCATGATCAAAGATCAAATTAGTAAGCCTACTTGGATATTGAGCATTTACCTTTCTTTAAGAACTGAAAGAACTGAATTCTTTGCACCGAATAGTTTACAAATTGAGTCTGGTAAATCTTTTCTTATATAGAGTCATTATACATTATAATTATATTATGTGTGTGGATATGTATGAAATATATTATATATATTTCATCATATGAATCTATTTCTGTTATTCCTTTGATTCTTGCTCGAGCCGGATGATGAAAAATTATCATGTCCGGTTCCTTCGGGGGATGGATCCATAAGAATTCATCTATCCCAATAACAAAGAAACCTGATTTAAATGATCCTGTATTGAGAGCTAAATTGGCCAAAGGAATGGGGCATAATTATTATGGAGAACCCGCCTGGCCCAATGATCTTTTATATATTTTTCCAGTAGTAATTCTAGGTACTATTGCATGTAACGTAGGCTTAGCAGTTCTAGAACCGTCAATGATTGGTGAACCGGCGGATCCATTTGCAACTCCTTTGGAAATATTACCCGAATGGTACTTTTTTCCCGTATTTCAAATACTTCGCACAGTACCAAATAAGTTATTGGGTGTTCTTTTAATGGTTTCAGTACCAACAGGATTATTGATAGTACCATTTTTGGAAAATGTGAATAAATTCCAAAATCCATTTCGTCGTCCAGTAGCTACAACAGTTTTTTTGATCGGTACCGCAGTAGCTCTTTGGTTAGGTATTGGAGCAACATTACCTATTGATAAATCTTTAACTTTAGGTCTTTTTCAAATTGATTCAACTTCAACCGTGAAATACCTTAGCGTAGGTATCTAGGGGATAGTCACTTTAAAGTGACTATCCCCTAGATACCTTAATTTTATTACGATTCATTCTGTAAAAATATGGATTGTGCCGAAGATGAAAAACTAATTTTCTTCTTTTTTTTCTTTCAAAAAAAAAAAAAGAAGATGAAATAATTATAATGGATTTCAAATTAAAACTTTTTCTTAGGTAAATCAACTGCAAAATGCTTCTGTAGAGTGTCCAATATTTGTTTTACATCTTCTATGCGAAAATATTCAATTTTTATAAGATTTTCTTGACCCTTAGTCAAAAGGTCCAATAATGTATGTATATCGCACCTTTTGAGACAATTATAGGTCCTGGAAGGTAATTCTGATTGGTCAATAAAAATATATTTCAATGGAATTCCCTTTTTGTTTTTCTTTAGATTAGATAATCTATCTTGAAAGGTAAAAGGGGGTAAAGTAAACTTGTTTTTATTTTCCTCGAAATTAATGTTTTCTTCCTCTGCATGGAGAAAAGGAACAAATAAATCAATTAAATTACGAGAAGCTTCATAAAGTGCTTCTTTAGGAGTTAAACTTCCATTTGTCCATATTTCTAGAAAAAGTATTTCTTGTTTTTCATTCCCATTACCATAAGAATGAATACTATGATTTGCATTTCGAACAGGCATGAATACAGCATCTATAGAATAACTTCCATCATGAGAATTAGTTATGGGTTTCATACGATATCCGCGATCTCTCTTGATTTGTAATTCAATGCGCAAATCAATTGGTTCTGTCAGATTAGCTATATACTGTGTCGTATCAACTATTTCCACGGAAGGTGGTGAGATGATATCTTGAGCAGTTACGTACCTAGGACCTCTAACACAAATGGATGCGTCTCTAATTCCATAGAGATTACTTCTCAATACAATTTCTTTCAAATTTAATAAAATTTCATGTACTGATTCTTCAATACCTACTACTGTAGAATATTCATGTGGTACCTTCTCAGATTTTGCACGTGTGATACATGTTCCTTCTATTTCTCCAAGTAAAGCCCTCCGCATGGCAATACCTATGGTATCGGCTTGCCCTTTCATAAGCGGGGACAGAATGAAACGTCCATAATAAAGACGTTTACTGTCTACTCGTGATTCAACACACTTCCACTGTAGTGTTCGAGTGGATTCTGTTATTTCCTCTCGAACCATACTAATATTCTAATTTGATCAGATTATTGAATCATTTATTTCTCTTGATAGTTGTTTAATTCTTATTTCTACACACGTCTTTTTTTTGGAGGTCGACATCCATTATGTGGCATAGGTGTTACATCACGTACGAAACTTAATAGTATACCACTTCTACGAATGGCTCGTAATGCTGCATCTCTTCCGAAACCAGGACCCTTTATCATAACTTCTGCTCGTTGTATATCCTGATCAATTATTGTACGAATAGCGTTTACTGCTGCAGCTTGAGCAGCATAGGGTGTTCCTCTTCTTGTGCCTTTGAATCCAGAAGTACCCGCGGAGGCCCAAGAAACCACCTGACCACGTACATCTGTAACAGTTACAATGGTATTGTTGAAACTCGCTTGAACATGAATAACTCCTTTTGGTATTCTACGTCCATTCTTGCGTGAACCAATACGCCCATTCCTACGTGAACCAATTCTTGGTATAGGTTTTGTCATATTTTATTATCTCATAAATATGAGTCAGAAATATATGTAAACATACGGAGATATCCATTTCATGTTAAAACAGATCCCTTTTTTTTTACAGGGATCCCCATTTTAGAAAGAAAGTTCTTTTTTTTTAAGGATTACCCTTGTCTCTGTTTATGTCTCGGATTGGAACAAATCACCATAATTCGTCCACGCCTATGGATCAGTCGACATTTCTCACAAATTTTACGAACAGAAGCCCTTATTTTCATATTTCTCATTCCTTTACCCCTGAATCTACTCCTTGGAAGAAAATAAGTCTCTTGAATTTTTGAACTTCGAATTGTATACCATACCCTACGAAAGGAATGTTTAAAAAAATCATTTAATCGTTCGAATCCTTGTTACGAAGTCTATAAATTATACGTCCTTTGGTTGAATCATAACGACTTACTTCGATTTTTACTCTATCTCCAGGTAGTATCCGTATAAAACTGCGCCGTATCCTTCCTGAAACATAACCTAGAATTAAATCTTCATTATCTAAACGTACCCTGAACATACCATTGGGAAGTGATTCAGTAATTAAACCTTCATGAATCAATTTTTGTTCTTTCATTCCAGGTAACCCCTTTTAAGTATCAACTAATGGAGGAAGAGTTATATAACTCACTTTTCCTCTCTATTCTCTATTTTACAAATAGGAATTTAGAGGTAAAATTAGGATACCGGAGGAGGATCACCATATATAACACAAAACTTCTCCTCCAATTTTTTTTAATCGAGCTTCTCGATCTGTCATTATACCTTGAGAAGTAGAAAGAATTACAATCCCTATTCCACCTAAAATCTTAGGAATTCGTTGATAGTTGGAATAGATTCGTAGACCGGGTCGGCTGATACGCTTTAAAATAGTTCTATATACTCCTTTACTAGTCCTTCTATGTCGTAGGGTTGAAACCAAGAAAAATCTCTGACTTTCCTGATGTTTTCGAACGTTTTCAATAAAACCTTCTCGCAGAAGTATTTTAACAATGTTTTCGGTGATATTAGTAGATGCTATTCGAACCGTTCCTTTTTTATCCATGTCAGCATTTCTTATAGAAGTTATTATATCGGCAATAGTATCCCTACCCATGATGAACTAGAATTATCGGTGTCTCCTAATTTTGATATAATCAACATGTTTTTTCTTTGTTTTTCTTTTTTTTTATTCAAAGTATATGCGTGAGACCTAATCTACTAAGAATTAATTGCTCTATTTTTGATACCCGAAACTCTTATAGTTTCATCTACTAGTATTTATAATACCTCGGGAGCTAATGAAACTATTTTAGTAAAATTCAACTGTCTCAATTCCCGAGGAATCGCACCAAAAACTCGAGTTCCTTTTGGATTTCCTTCTTGATCAATGACAACCGCTGCATTGTCATCATATCGTATTATAATACCGTTGTCACGTTTGAGTTCTTTACATGTACGTACAATTACAGCTCTAATTACTTCTGATCTTTCTAGAGGCATATTGGGCACTGCTTCTTTGATTACAGCAACAATAACGTCACCAATATGAGCATATCGGGGATTCCCTGCCCCTATGATTCGAATACACATCAATTCTCGAGCCCCGCTGTTATCTGCTACATTCAAAAGGGTTTGGGGTTGAATCATATCATTTTTCTTTTTTTTATCTGTTATTTCAATGCAAAGAATGTCAATGCAAAGAATGAAGGAAAAAAAGAGATATTGTCTTTCCAGAAATAAAGAAATCTGTGGTTGTTTGTTTTTTCATCTCAATATAATGAAATAAAATAACCCTTTTGTTTTTGTTTAGTTCTATGCCCCTATCCTGCAATAACAAATTGAGTTGGTATAGGCATTTTGGACGCAGCTATTGAAATAGCGGCCCTAGCTACAGTTTCTGATACTCCGCTCATTTCATAAAGTATTCGACCCGGTTTAACAACGGATACCCAATATTCGGGAGATCCCTTTCCTGAACCCATACGTGTCTCTGTGGGTCTTACTGTAACTGGTTTGTCGGGAAATATACGTATCCATATTTTTCCACCACGACGCGCATATCGTGTCATTGCTCTTCGCCCTGCTTCTATTTGTCTAGCTGTGATCCAAGCGGGTTCAAGTGCCTGAAGAGCATATCGACCAAAACTAATATGATTACCTCGACAAGATATCCCCCGCATTCTTCCTCTATGTTGTTTACGAAATCTGGTTCTTTTGGGGTTATAGTTGATGGTCGTTTCTTGATTCCATCTCTACTGCAGAACTGGACATGAGAGTTTCTTCTCATCCGGCTCCTCGCGAATGAAATGATTCAATAATATTAGATACTTCTAATAAATAATGCACTAAACTAAGTAATGTTTTTTTTAATATTTAATTTGTTGAACTGTATATACAATACAATCAAGATACAAAGCTAGACATATATATTTATTTGTAAATATAGATAATGCTTTTTTTATTTATATTATAACGAATCATTCTTTTTTTTATATCCCTATTGAACTACGCCAAACACAATATTGTAATCCAATAAACAAGGGTTTCGCGAGCGAATATTGACTCTTTTCTGCTTCATTCGTAACTTCAATCTAATCCATGACTTCTCAAAATAAATCAATTTGTTTTTGGTTCGTTCCGCCATCCCACTCAATGAATCATTAGCATTCGTTTTCAATAGAATCTATGCAGTCACAGGTTCCACCGTTCCTATAGCTTCTCCATTAATGGCTAGGTCTGAACTCTGCAACGGAGCTCTCAACAAAATTCGGTCCCGGGTCAACCTTCTCAGTTTCTATTAACTCCAGGCTCTTTATTATTTTATACTTAATTTTTTTGTATACTAATATTTTATTTTATATTCAGTATTGATGCTTTATCACATTGCCTTTATATGAGATAATTCATAGACCATACATATTCGAATCATATATCATTGGTATTTTTGTTCTCTCTTTCTATCATCCTTCCATTTATCCACATCCCTTACTTTTGCCTCACAACCCATAATCAGATTTATTTTTTATGGGATAAATTTCAGTTGCTACAACTATATGATTGATCCAGTCATATAGTGACTCTTTCTTGGGATCTCGACAATACGAAGAAATAAGTTGGTTATTTATATGGTTATTAAGTTCATAGTAGAGTTCAGTCTATATTTTTTAGAAATCCTAACTCTAAACTTACTTTTTTTTTTAAGTTAAAGAAAAAATTAACGAGTCACACACTAAGCATAGCAATTATAACAAAAAATGGTCAATCGAATTTTTATTCAACCCTATAGAATTAGAATTGCTCTTTTTTTTTTAATAGAAAAAGAATGAAACAGTTTGTAATTTTTTGTTCTATCACTATAGATTAGCCAGAATAGTACAACA